GGCGTTCAAAAACGTATAGATCCAATGTCACATTCAGTAAAGATTTATGATACATGTATAGGATGTACTCAATGTGTCCGGGCGTGTCCCACGGATGTATTAGAAATGATACCCTGGGACGGATGTAAAGCTAAACAAATCGCCTCTGCTCCAAGGACCGAGGACTGTGTTGGTTGTAAGAGATGTGAATCCGCCTGTCCAACGGATTTTTTGAGCGTTCGTGTTTATTTATGGCATGAAACAACTCGCAGTATCGGTCTAGCTTATTGATACATTCCATAAAAATCTACTTGAATCCATTTTTTTTTTTTTTTATCGAAAAAATCCGTGCTCAATTCAATTTGATTTTGAGCACGGATTTTTCTGGCCCAAGTGTATCTTGTCTTTACCACGAACCATTTTCCTTGCTTAACAATAATTGTAGTTTTACCAATATTTGCGGGTTGCTTCATTTTTTTTCTTCCACACAGGGGAAATAGAGTAATACGCTGGTATACTATATGTATGTGTATATTAGAACTTCTTCTAACGACTTATGCATTCTGCTATCATTTTCAATCGGATGATCCACTAATTCAACTAATGGAGGATTATAAATGGATCCATTTTTTGGATTTCCATTGGAGATTAGGAATAGACGGACTCTCTATAGGACCCATTTTACTGACGGGATTCATCACCACTTTAGCTACTTTAGCGGCTTGGCCGGTTACTCGGGATTCGCGATTATTTCATTTCCTGATGTTAGCGATGTACAGTGGGCAAATAGGATTATTTTCTTCTAGAGATCTTTTACTTTTTTTCCTCATGTGGGAGTTAGAATTAATTCCCGTTTATCTACTTGTATCGATGTGGGGAGGAAAAAAACGTCTGTACTCAGCTACAAAATTTATTTTGTACACGGCGGGGGGTTCTGTTTTTCTTTTAATGGGAGTTCTGGGTATCGGTTTATATGGTTCTACTGAACCAACATTAAATTTTGAAATATTAGCCAACCGGCCCTATCCTGTGAACTTGGAAATACTATTTTATATTGGATTTTTTCTTGCTTTTGCTGTCAAATTGCCAATCATACCCCTACATATATGGTTACCCGATACCCATGGAGAAGCACATTATAGTACTTGTATGCTTCTAGCCGGAATCTTATTAAAAATGGGAGCGTATGGATTAGTTCGGATCAATATGGAATTATTTCCTCATGCTCATTCTATATTTTCCCCTTGGTTAATGGTAGTAGGCGCAATGCAAATAATCTATGCGGCTTCAACATCTCTCGGCCAACGGAATTTAAAAAAAAGAATAGCCTATTCCTCTGTATCTCATATGGGTTTCATAATTATAGGAATTGGTTCTATCACAGATATGGGTCTCAACGGAGCCCTTTTACAAATAATCTCTCATGGATTTATTGGCGCGGCGCTTTTTTTCTTGGCCGGAACAACTTATGATAGAATACGTCTTGTTTATCTTGACGAAATGGGCGGAATAGGTATTCCAATGCCAAAAATATTCACGATGTTCAGTAGCTTTTCGATGGCCTCTCTTGCATTACCTGGCATGAGTGGTTTTGTTGCTGAATTAATAGTTTTTTTTGGACTAATTACTAGTCCAAAATATCTTTTAATGACAAAACTCCCAATTACTTTTGTAATGGCAATTGGAATGATATTAACTCCTATTTATTTATTATCTATGTTACGACAGATGTTTTATGGATACAAGATGTTTAATGGCCCAGACTCTTATTTTTTTGATTCTGGGCCGCGAGAGTTATTTCTTTCGGTTTCTATTTTTTTACCCGTACTCGGTATTGGTATGTACCCCGATTTCGTTCTTTCACTATCAGTTGAAAAGGTTGAAGTTATTCTATCTAATTCTTTTTTTAGATAATTTATAAATCTTATCATTTACAAAAGCGTTCGTTGTAAAATGGTACAATGACAAAGAGCCTGTCGAATCATATATGATTCGACAGGCTCTCGCCAATTAACACAAAGTTTTTTTATCTGATCTGCGTTGTACACCCTTTTATTACTATTTGCAATAACCCCCCTTTTTCTTTTTTTGAATTCAATTAGATGTTAATGTAAATGAACCATAACTATGTAGTCCTATTCCTAATAGATTGACTCCAAAATAGCATATCCAAATTATAAGAAATCCAATAGACGCTACAATTGCTGAATTTGTACCCTTCAGTTTTATATTTGTTCGAGTATGTAAATAAATTGAAAATATGATCCAAGTAATAAAAGCCCAAGTTTCCTTTGGGTCCCAACTCCAATAGGATCCCCATGCTTCGTTAGCCCATACTGCTCCAGAAAGAATTCCTACGGTTAAAAAGATAAATCCTAGACTAATAACTCGATAACTCCAATAATCCAATTTTTGAATGAACTGTGATCTATAATAATTCCTTGCGAAAAAAAAAGAAGTTTTTTGGAAAAAACCCCTTTGTTCATTCATGTATTCAATTTCGCCAAGGAAAAATGACTCATTTAAATTCAATAAATGATTACTCGTAGAAAAAAGAGAAAGCTTTTTTCTAACTGTAATGACTAGAAGTGATACTGATAATAATGATCCACCTAAAAGGGCCGCATAGCCTAATATCATCATACTTACGTGCATTATTAGCCACTCGGATTGAAGAGCGGGTACTAAGATTGTCGATTCGTGTATTTCAGTTAAAAGACCTGAAGTAGCAAAGCCCTGGGAAAAAATAGCACTTGGGCCAATTATTGTGCTTAGAATATTTTGGTTTTTTTTGAAATATGAAACTATATAAATAAAGGAAAAACTCCATGAAAGAAAAATTAACGATTCGTATAAATCACTTAGTGGAAAATGCCCCGAATAAATCCAACGAGAAATTAATAATCCTGTTATACAGAAAAAAGTCATTATCATGCCCGTTTTGGATGAATCATCTAGTTTTACGATTTCATCGACTAAAAAGGTTATCAAATGAATTGTAATTATAATTGAAACGATCGAAAAAGAAATATGAGTTAATATATGCTCTAAGGTTGAAAATATCATAAAATAAAGAGTTCCTTAATTATAAAATCGAAATTCGCAATTGAATTTATTATGGGATCCATTTTATTTTTTTAAGAGATAATATGCCGCCACTCGGACTCGAACCGAGATGCTCTAGCACTGCTTCCTAAGAGCAGCGTGTCTACCGATTTCACCATAGCGGCCTGTCTTGACCTCATAATAACCTATGAATAAATAATCGTCTAGATTTACGAATTTAATTGAGTGCAATATTTTTTAGGAAAGATTAAAATTGATGAATAAAAATTTGTTCAAATAGGTATTTGAAGGTTCATTCGTTTCGTTTAGGATTTTTGTTTTATTTTGTATTTTAGACTCTTCTCCACTCAACTCTTGTAAATCCTACTATGAATTAAGGAATAGAACCCTCCCTCAAAAACATTTTTTTTAATTAACTGTTTTTGATTTATTTGATTTCAAAAAGTGAAACCAAAAAGTCGTTTTATCAATGAACAAAAAAAAACCTATTTTACATCATTCAAAATTTACACATATTTATCCAATTTGAATTGGGTAAGGTAAACAGAAAAATTATTATTCTCCATATGCTATAAGAGCGGAACGAATTCCATTCCTCGTTGAAGGAAATGGAATTCGGGAATTTGGCTTTTGAAGTGAAATGACTCCACTTTTGAGTCAGGCCGGTTTAGATTATTCCAACGTGTTATGTTTTATTACTGAGTTTATTTGTTTGTCGCACAAAAAAACTGTTTGAATTCCCGGTAGAAAGAGATTTACCTAAGGAAAATGCTTTTAACGCTGCCCGATACCCCTTCTTTTTCCAAAAATTTTTACGAATACGCTTTTTTGATGCAGAAGTACGTTTTTTTGGAACTGCCATTTAAATAAAAATTAAGAGATTACTCATTGGTATAGCTGGATGTGAAAGACATCTATTGTTCAAAAAAATATGAGCTTTTCTGATTCACTATGTATTTCTTTTCTAGAAAATATTTTTTTAGAAAAATAGAAAAGAATAGATAAAATGGGTGAACAATATGGCAAAATAGCATAAAATAGTTCTAAAAATAGAAAAAAATCTGATTTTTAATAACTTGTAAAATCCGGGAAAAATATGCCCAATTTGACTTGAATTTGAAAATTGGAAGGAAATTCGTAATTAATCTATTTCTTTCATATGATTTGACCAATTGTAACTTCTTGATTTGAATATTTGAAGTATTTAGCAGAAATTCAGAACGAATAAGTAAGAAGAAATAAAAATTCCAAAATTTTATTTAAGTTAGTACATATTTTCATTTTTTCTTGACTCCTTTCAAAAGAGGTAAGGTCGGGTGAATTGGAAACCGTTAATATTAATTAAAAATTTTAAAAACCTTTTTTTATGGAACAGACATATCAATATGCGTGTATTTTACCTTTAATTCCACTTCTAGTTCCTATATTAATAGGAGTGGGACTTGTTATTTTTCCGACAGCAACAAAAAATCTTCATCGTATGTGGGCTTTTCCAAGTATTTTATTGTTAAGTATAGTCATGATTTTTTCAATTAATCTGTCTATTCAGCAAATAAATAGCAGTTATATCTATCAATATGTATGGTCTTGGACCCTCGATAATGATTTTTCTTTAGAATTTGGCTGCTTGATTGATCCACTTACTTCTATTATGTTGATGTTAATCACTACTGTTGGAATTATGGTTCTTATTTATAGTGATAATTATATGGCTCACGATCAAGGATACTTGAGATTTTTTGCTTATATGAGTTTTTTCAGTACTTCCATGTTGGGATTAGTTACTAGTTCAAATTTGATACAAATTTATATTTTTTGGGAATTGGTTGGAATGTGTTCCTATCTATTAATAGGGTTTTGGTTCACACGACCTCCTGCGGCAAATGCTTGTCAAAAAGCGTTTGTAACTAATCGTGTAGGGGATTTTGGTTTATTATTAGGAATTTTGGGTTTTT